ATACAGGAAAAAGTCATTATCATCCCCTTTTCGGATGAATCATATAGTTTTACGATTTCATCGACTAAAAAAGTTATGAAATGAATTGTAATTACAATTGAAACAATCGAAAAAGAAATATGAGTTAATATATGCTCTAAAGTTGAAAATATCATAATTTTTTTTTAAGGAGTCCCATAATTATAAAAAGGAAATCGGAAATTGAATTCATTATAGGATCTATTTACTTTTTTTAGGAGATGACATGCCGCCACTCGGACTCGAACCGAGATGCTCTAGCACTGCTTCCTAAGAGCAGCGTGTCTACCAATTTCACCATAGCGGCTTGTCTTGAATTCATAATACCCTATGAATAAGCAATCGTCTAGATTTAAGAATTAAATTGTTGCAATATTTTTTAGGAAAGATTCAAATTGATGAATAAAAATTTGTTCAAATAGGTATTTGAAGGTTCATTATTTGAATTTAGGCTCTTAGTTTTAGTGTGTATTTTAGACTCTCCTCGACTTGAACTCTTGGAAAACTAGATAGTCCAACTATGAATTAAGGGATAGAACCCCCCCCCAAAAAAAAAACATTTTTGTTTTGTTTTAATGAACTGTTTTTGATTTATTTGATTTCAAACATCGAAACCAAAAAATCCATTTTATCAATGAACAAAAAAATTTTGGATCAGTAAAAATTGACACATATTTATCCAAAAAAATTTGTTAAGTGTTTTTGAGTGGATTGATGGCAATAAATATACAGGAATCTATATAGGAATTCATAGAAAATCCAAAAAGAAGAAAGTTGCACAAAAAGGTTTAGAATTTTAATCAATTAGTTTCAATGATTTTGATTTTTTACTCGCCTTTCTATAGAGAAAACGTGGATCTAGAGAAAAAAGAAAACCTTATATTCTTATATTATTGCTTATATTATTGTAAGAAACAGGCTGATGGGGAAAATAATACTCCCCACCTTGGAAATGAGAAAATATACTAAAAAGACAATTACGTATCTTATGTTTTTTTGTCAAAAAAAAAAGGATTCTTTTTTTTTTTGAATTCAGTACGGTAAAGAGAAAAATCCTTATTCTAATTCTAAGAGCGAAACAAATTCCATTTCCTATTGATTAACTCAACAGGGAATGGAAGGCGGGAATTTTATTTTTGAAACGAAATGAGTCAATTTTTGAGTCAAACCGATTCAGATTATTGTAACATGTTATGTTTTATTACTTATTTTATTTGTTTGTTGCACAAAAAAACTTTTGGAATTCCCGGTAGAAATAGATTTCCCTAAGGAAAACGCTTTTAACGCTGCCCAATACCCCTTCTTTTTCCAAAAATTTTTACGAATACGCTTTTTTGATGCAGAAGTACGTTTTTTTGGAACTGCCATTTAAATAAAAATTAAGAGATTACTCATTGGTATAGCTGGATGTGAAAGACATCTATTGTTCAAAAGAAATTTGCGCTTTGCCAATTCATTATGTATTTCTTTTCTAGATAATATTTTTGATTCTAAAATCAAAAAGAATACATAAGATGCGTGAAAGATATGGGAAAATAGCATAAACTATTTTTATTACTAAAAAAAAAGAATATTCTTTTTTTTTTAGTAACTTGTCAAATTCGCGAAAAATATGCCTAATTTAACTTGAATTTGAAAGTTCGAAGGAGACTAGTAATTAATCTGCTTTTTTCATATGATTTGACCAATTGTAACTTCTTGATTTGAATATTTGAAGTATTTAGCAGAAACTTCTAAAGAATAAGTATAAAAAGAAATAAAAATTCAAAAATTCTATTTCTATTTAAGTTATTAAGTTAGTGCATATCTTTATTTTTTTATTGACTCCTTTCAAAAAGAGGTAAGATCCGGTGAATCGGAAACAATTAATATTAATTAAGAATTAAAAAACTTTTTTTATGGAACAGACATATCAATATGCGTGGATCATACCTTTCCTTCCACTTCCAGTTCCTATGTTAATAGGAGTGGGACTTCTTCTTTTTCCGACAGCAACAAAAAATCTCCGTCGTATGTGGGCTTTTTCGAGTATTTTATTGTTAAGTATAGTCATGATTTTTTCAACTAATCTGTCTATTCAGCAAATAAAAAGTAGTTCTATCTATCAATATGTATGGTCTTGGACCCTCGATAATGATTTTTCTTTAGAATTCGGCTACTTGATCGATCCACTTACTTCTATTATGTCAATGTTAATCACTACTGTTGGAATTATGGTTCTTATTTATAGTGATAATTATATGGCTCACGATCAAGGATACTTGAGATTTTTTGCTTATATGAGTTTTTTCAGTACTTCGATGTTGGGATTAGTTACTAGTTCTAATTTGATACAAATTTATATTTTTTGGGAATTGGTTGGAATGTGTTCCTATCTATTAATAGGGTTTTGGTTCACACGAACTCCTGCAGCAAATGCTTGTCAAAAAGCGTTTGTAACTAATCGTCTAGGGGATTTTGGTTTATTATTAGGAATTTTAGG